TTTTTTAATAAATAAAAAAAAAATTAAAATTAATTAAAAATTTAATTTTTTTCTAAAAAAACTAGATATATTTAAAAACGATTAACATTTCATTTCAAATTAATTATTAAAAATAATTATACAACATTAAATTTACTAATTAATTATCTCTTTTAAATTCGAGATATTTTTTTTTAAAAATAATTATTAAATAAACTCTGATACACAAGATACAATAAATAAAATTTACTTATTATTTAATATATTTTTAATATATATATTTCAAAATTCTTTCACAATACTATTATACTATTAATAAAAAAAAAATTTTTTCTAAAATATACTTTAACCCCCATTAAAATTATTTTATTAAAATTATTTTTATTAAATATTTATCTTATTAATTTATTTTCATCAAATTAATTATATTATAATCTCTTTTCAATGTAAATGAAATACTTATCAAGCTCTAATTTGTTCTTTCTAGAAACACTTTCCAGTACCTCTACTTTGTTACGACTTATTCCAATTTTAAAATGAAAGTGACGGGCAATATGTACATAATTTAATTTTTAAATCATTTTATTAAATTAAATAAAATTACATTTAAATCCACTTTCAATTAATTATTCCAAAATTAATATTCATATATTTATTATTATTGTAATCCATCATATCTTAATTATTATCTACATCTTGATCTGAATTAATTTTTAATTATAATTTTTAAATATTATTATTATTTTTAAATATTTTTTTAACAACGATATATAAAATTATTAATTAAGTAAATTTATTCGTGGATTATCAATTATAAGACAGATTCCTCTAAATGAACTAAAATACCGCCAAATTACTTAAGTTTCAATAAATTATTACCTACTATTTTAGTATTTTTAATTAATTTAATTATAATAGGGTATCTAATCCTAGTTTATTATAAAATTTTATTAAATCATAATTTATTTATTAATTTTATAAAATTAAAATTTTACCTAATAATTATATTTTTATTAATATTTTATATTATTTATTATTACTGAAAAATTTTAAATAAATTTTTGTATAACCGCAACTGCTGGCACAAAATTTGTTATTTATTTATATATTACTAAATCTTAATTTCTTAAATTTTTAATTTTAATTACTACAAAATACCTATTTTTTTTAAAAAAAAGCAATATTCATACTAAAATTTATATGTAAATTAAAGTTAAAATAAAATTTATAAATCATAAAAATTTATTTATATATATAAATAAAATGAATAGATTTTTTTTTTTTTTTTTATATATTAAATATAATATAATTATTAAATTTTTAATATTTCTTTATTTCTTTATTTATAATATTAATATTAAAAATTAATATATATATAAATCAGATAATATTATATATAAATATAATATATTATTAATATAATATAATTTAAGTAAAATTAATATATATATTTAATTTAATAATTAATTAAATAATTAATATATATATTTATAAATATTAATATATTAAATATTTAATATATTATTATTATTATAAACTAAATTTAATATTATTTTAAACTTAAACCAATGTTAATTATATTTATATATAAAAAAAA